GACTGCGCTTCAACTATATCAACTGTACTAAAACTGTTAGATAATCATAGTCGACGATAACATCACCGTTTCCATCGCTATTACAGAATCGTACATGAGATTTTCACCTCATACGGCTCCTCAGAGGTCGCAAATAAATCGAAGTACCCCTCGATATTATTTATCTTTATATGTTTATAGGATAGATAGAGATTCAAACTCTTATCCTAAGGTCTCGAATTAGACCAATGGAATTCTGTCTGCTATTTATAAGCAATATTTTTCTAATAAAGAAAAGTGCTTCTGAATTGATCTCATCTTTTATTTTAAGAATTTTCATTTTTCTTTGTTGATTAATAACTTTAATCGTTAAATAAAAAAAGATTTTTTTTGAGGAATATCACATAGCTATTTCAACCTATCGTTTTCCACTACGCAAAAGAATTAGATATTGCATTATAGTTCATGCATCATGACAAGAATTCTATCTTTCGAAAGAAAATTTCGAAAGAAAATAGGTATGTATATAGGAAAGAAAAAATAATTTTCTTTTTTTGCAATTCTGTTCTTTCTTCGAATTTTTTTGTTCCTATTCTCCTTTCTCAGAAAAGGGGACATTACCAAAGTAAAAGATTACTTCGTTCTTAATAGTTATTTACTTAATCAGTGGATAGGAACATACTCTGGATCGAATCATGGGGAGTACTTCTTAATCGTTTCTACTAACTTAAAGCCCCAATTTTAATTCCTTTTAGGTAGAGAAATATCCTGTTGAATAATTTACAGAATTTCCATTACTAATGAATCCTTTGTGTATCTTGGTCTTCCTAACCATCCACTCATTTTTGTTAACCTTCCATTATGGGAATCCATCTATGTTAATAGTTAATAGATAGTAAAAGTTCCCTAAGTTGATCTTTTGAACCCGCTTCAAGCCATGATGACTAATCAACCAATCTTGGGGTAAACAGTCTCGACTGCTTATATTTACTTTCATTTCATTCTTGTACATAGGAAATGAGATTCAATCCAACTAACTGCAAATTAAAAAAGCTGTTTTATCTCACTCATATAACTATCTGGTTTAGTTCATCAACCCAAATCCAAATGTTGAATAAAAAATAATATATAAATCATTTCACTTTCTTACTAGAACTTATTAGAAAGAAAAGAAATAGGGGAATTTTTCTGTCTCACCGAATCACACGTAGAGATATTGATAATACACATAGAGTTAATGGTATTTCATAACTAATTGATTGAGCAGCAGCTCTTAAACCACCTAAAAAGGAATATTTATTATTTGATCCATATCCCGACATAAGAAGTCCAATGGGAGCAAGACTTGAACCAGCGATCCATAAAAAAACACCAATACTAAGATCGGCTAAAATAAGGCGATAACCAAAAGGAATTACTAAATAACTTAGTAAAATGGATATGACTGTTATGGATGGACCGATATTGAATAAACGAGTATCCCCTCTAGATGGAAAAAGATTCTCTTTGAAAAGCAGTTTTGTACCATCTGCTAGAGCTTGAAGAATTCCTAAGGGGCCGGCGTATTCAGGTCCAATACGTTGTTGTATCCCTGCAGATATTTCTCTTTCTAACCAAACAATTACTAGTACACCTAGTGTGATTCCTAATACAAGAGTCAAAATAGGGATAAGCACCCATATGATCCCATAGACTTCTTTTAAGAATTCCAATTTGGAAAAAGAATGGATAGCTTGTAGTTCTGTTGTATTATAAATTGTCATTTCAACGATCAACTTCTCCCATAATGATATCTATACTACCTAGTATGGTCATAATATCAGCCAATTTCATTCTTTTAACTAACTGAGAAAGAATTTGCAAGTTGATAAACCCCGGTGGGCGAATTTTCCATCTCCAAGGAAAAACACTCTGATCTCCTATCAGAAAGATTCCCAATTCTCCTTTTGGTGCTTCGACTCTTACATAAAGTTCTTGTTTGGACAATTCAAAAGTTGGAGAAGGTTTTTTACTAATAAATCGATATTCAAAATCATTCCATTCAGTATCTTTTATTCTATCAAAACGTCGGATTTCTAAATTCTCAAAGGGCCCCCCTGGAATTCTTTCCAGGGCCTGTTGGATAATTTTTATGGATTCTGTCATTTCACTGATTCGTACTAAATAACGAGCTAATGAATCCCCTTCTTTTTGCCATTGAACCTTCCAATCAAATTCGTCGTAACACTCATAATGATCAATTTTACGAAGGTCCCATTGTATTCCGGAAGCTCGTAGCATTGGACCTGATAAACCCCAATTTAGTGCTTCTTCTGCTCCAATAATGCCTACGCCCTCAACTCGTTCTAAAAAAATGGGATTCCGTGTAATAAGCTTTTGATATTCAACAACCCCTGTTAAAAAATAATCGCAAAAATCCAAACATTTATCTATCCATCCATGAGGTAGATCGGCAGCTATTCCTCCGATACGAAAAAAATTATGCATCATACGCATACCGGTGGCAGCTTCGAATAGGTCATATATGAATTCTCGTTCGCGAAAAATATAGAAGAAAGGGGTCTGTGCCCCAATATCTGCCATAAAAGGACCAAGCCATAACAAATGGGAAGCTATACGACTCAACTCTAACATAATGGCTCGGATATAGCTAGCCCTTTTAGGTACTTGAATATTGCCTAGTTGTTCTGGTCCATTTACGCTTATTGCTTCTGTGAACATAGTAGCTAAATAATCCCAACGTGTTACATAAGGCAAATATTGTAGAATTGTTCGGTTTTCCGCAATTTTCTCCATTCCTCTGTGTAAATAACCCAATATTGGTTCACAGTCAATAACATCTTCACCATCGAGAGTAACAATAAGTCGAAGAACACCATGCATTGATGGGTGATGAGGGCCCATATTGACTATCATGAGGTCTTTTCTTGTAGTTGGTGCAATCATAAGTTTTTTACCGAGCCATTCTTCCATGAATTGTTGAAAGTAAAAAGAAGTTCATCCAATTATATCATTCCTCAAATTAACGAGTTTTTGTTTTTTTGTCTCTCGAATATCCAACTGAGTAATTAATTCTTGTAATTCTTGATAACGTACTCTATTTTTTTTTTTTTTTTTTTGACAAATAAGCCAGTAGTCTTTGACGTTTTCCCAAAATTTGTCGCAAACCTCTCTCAGCTGAATAGTCTGTTTTGTGCAATTTCAAATGTGAAGTAAGTCTCCCTATCTTAGTGGTAAAACTCAATACTTGAAATTCAACGGACCCTCTGTTTTCTTTGTTTTCTTTTTGAGAAATAATAGGAATGAATGAATTTCTTATCATAAAAAAATGTCCCCTTTTTTTTCATTTCCAGATATGAATTTTACCAAATCAGTAATAATAATGTCGTTCATTTGAATGTGATATATAATATATAAAAAATTCGAATCTAAATTTCTTTATCAACTCCTAATTTTTTCAATTCAAATGAATTAATCCAATTTTAAATTGGATTTCGATAGGGAGAGAAAAAGATTGGGACATTTTTTTATTTACAATATTCACAAAAGCGAAGAATTTATACCTAAATTCTAAATTGAAGAAAAGAAATAGAAATAAATAAGTTGAAATTGTCGTTATTTTCGATAAAAATCGATATGATTTATTTCTAGATTGAATTGATATATTCATTGTCATATATCCTATATATCCTATTCTAGTTCTAGTAGAGGATATATAGGAAATAGGATATATAGGAAAAATAGACTATCAACGAATTTTCAATCGTGGATACAAACGTATCCTTAACATACTGAAACGACTGCCATTATTGGTATCAAACCAATAGCGATTCATACAAGCTAAATCTTCCAATCGATAATTAGGCCAAAGAAAAAACTTCAATTTCATTAATAGATTTTTCTCTCTATCAAGGTCTTGGCTGCTATTCTTCTCGTTGGAAAATACAGGATTTCTATCTACATCATTCCTATTCTTTGAATTCAAACAGTTTAGAATTCTTAATTTTCTACGACGCCTAAATGAGAAAATATTTTCCGGAACAAGCAAATCCAAATGATTTTTGTCTGCATTTCTTCTTATTCTTTCATAATTTCTTGTTAGTCTTTTGTTCCTTCTTTCATCTTCATCATTTGTTGGTATTCTTTCATCATTTCTTGTTATTCTTTCATGTGGTGGAATAGATTCATCAAAATTCGTCTTAGAACCATATCTTTTTTCTCGGTATTTTTGATGAAGTTCGTGCTTATTATTATGAACCAATGAAATACCGATGGTTTGATACATAATAAACTGCCCGTTCTTTTTTCTAAACCGGCGAATGGGTTCGATAATAAACATTCCCTCTTTGCTTTTCAGCAATGCTCTCAAATCTTCAATCTTACGAGCCGACGTTAGCAGTAGATCAAAAGACAGTTCTCCACTGTAAATCGAGGATCGAAGCATGCTTATTGGATCTCTTGCTTTTCCTTTTCTTGTATTTGGATCTTCATCTTCGAATAGTCTATACAGCAAAGAATATACCTCCCAATTTACCTCGATTTTTTGATGTGCATCTGGACCGAAGTCCCGGTGCCAGTTCAATTGAAAATGAAAATAACGTCTTAAGGCCGCATCCATTTCTTCTCTTCTTTGCTTTTTACTATTACCTTTTTTCGTGGTCGATTCCGCAGAATCTTCTTGTTTTTGAATATCTTTTTCTTCCTTTGAAGGAACGGGTTCAGGATCCCCTTTGCTTGTGGTTTGATTTTTTTCTTCTTTTTTTTCTTCTTCTTTTTTTTCTTTTTTTTCTTCTTTTTTTTCTTCTTTTTTTTCTTCTTTTTTTTCTTCTTTTTTTTCATTCTTTTTGTTATCTGCATTAATTTCATTATTATCTGCATCAATTTCATTATTATTCAAATCTAAAAGAAGTAATTTTCTTGGTATAAGCCAAGGTTTCGTTTTATATACATTATAAAGTAAGACTAATTCTGGGAAGAAATCAAAACCCATCTTCAATATGGGACGTTTTTCATTCATCCCCATCCAATCCAAAAATCCTTTGGAGGAGTTTGATGGATTCATTTCTGGAATCCTAATAAAATCCAAATTCAAAAATTTTTCTTTAGTTTTTTTATCAATTTTATAAATTATTTGAAAATAATTACTAACATAACTATTAGTAAAAATAGTCAAAATCTGAGTCTTTTGATTCCTATTGTATTTTTGATTCCTATTGACATCGATCGTGATCCAGTTCTCAATATCGACTTTTTGTGTAATCAAACCAAAATGGATCATTTTCCAATCAAAATATTTTCTATCGGGAGTTTTTTCCGTATATGGAATATCGCCTGTTCCTGTAAAATTATTGATATTGTTGATAGAGATCTCCCCCGCCATATCCATCAACAGATCAAAAAGAGCTGTGTTGGAATTAAAAGAAAGCTTATCAAACGGCGATCTAGAAATTAAGAAGTCCTTTTTATTTTCAGAATTAATAGATTTATATGATAAAAGATCAAATTTACAGTATTTTACAAAATTATCATCTTTTCTATTTTGATTCGAGACTTCACAAATATTTTCTTTTTTGTAATCAATTAATTGATCTTTTTCATATTTTTCATATAAATTCCTTTTGTTGAAATTTTTCCTTTTAACCATACGATGAACTCTATTTCGCCATCGTTGTGGTATTAATCTAGACCATCTGGTCTTAGATAAATCGTATTGATAATGCCCTCTTAACCAGTTTTTCCATTGATTCATTTTCGAACTCGGAAGTCTCTTATCCCTTAATTTAGAATGAACTATTCCTTGTGTTTTCAAAGAATCCTTTATTTCAGACCTAAGAAAAAAAGGGATTCCTTGATATTGAAGAACTGATTTTAATTTATCCAAATTACTACCTTGGATTTGTGATAATTTGTAAAATACATATGCTTGTGACAAGTAGGACAAGTCATAAAAAATATGTGAATTTTTCTTACTATTATTAGTATAAAGGGACTCTTTTATATTTTTTATAGTATAAATAAAAGGAGTTAGATCTTTTCTATTTATTTCTTGATCTTGAATGAATTTATTTCGAATTTTTTTTCTTGATTCAAGAAAGAATTTTTTACTCATTCTGCGAATATTAATGATAGAGAAAAAAATACCTGTGTATATTCTTTGAATGAATAATTTCAAATAAACGGGTAATTTACGGATTAATCGATCCTTTATTCTTTGCAATCTTTTAGCATTAGAACTTGTTTTCTTAAGACTCATCTTTTTTTTTTTTTTCTCTTTTCTAATTCTTTCGATTTCATTTCTAGCTTTATTTGCTCTATTAGTAAGATCCTTCATTTTTTTTTCTGAATTTGTCGAACTTGGAGATGAAATTTGATCAGGAATCATCTGATTGCTGGTTATGGGATCTCTTTCTTTTTTAGTTTCACTTGATTCATATACTTCTACCTCTCTTGATTGTTTTGATCGAAATAATAAGAAATTTGGATTTGTTTTTAAGAATTCTATTACTTTTTTGACTTTTACTTTTTTTGGGAGTTCTTGTATTTTTTTCAAACCTTCTCTTATCTTTTTCCACAAAATGATACTTTTGCGAACCCATTTTGTTGCAAAAGTTGAAACTTTTCGTGCAACTTTTAGTGCAACTTCTGGAAGGAATTTTGTTTTTCCTTTCACTTTTTGAAAAAGCATTTTTACAAGTTGAAAAATCTTCTTTTTGCAATTTCTCATTTTTCTCTTGAGTTCCCGAAAAATAGGTTTAAAAAAGGACTCAACAATGGCGGGTGGTATTCGGGAACGACCAAAAGGAAGGTAGGTTTCAGTTCCATAAACTGTTAAAAAACAAAAATCCACTTTTTCTGCTTCTTCTTCTTTTTTTCGATTTTTATCTTTAGGTACGTGCCAAGGTTTCAGACGGAAAGGAAATAAGATTTTTATCTGAATACCCTCTTCCAACCAATCTTCCGGAAAGTCTGTTTCGGATAATGGAAGACCCTCATAGGTACATCTAACATGTGACTCCTTTTTCCAGTCCTCTAAATCTTCATACCATTCAGGACGTTGAAATAGTAACATACGTCCAATATTTTTCACTATTATCAATGAAGGTATTAGAATCTTTCTTCTAATAAAAGACTGAGTTAGTAATAAGCAACCTCTCGCTTCTTGCGCATATTCAATGATTGTCCAGAACTCGGATATCCATATTCGTTGCGCTCGATCCACTTCCGTCTCAGTTTTTTTCTTTTTCTTAGTTTTTTTATTTTCCTCAGTTTTTTTATTTTCTTCATTTTTTTCGTCTTTCTTTCTGTTTTTTTTTTCTTCTCTATTTGTTTGCTGCTCTTCTCTCTGTTCTAAAATTTTGAATGCTAACCTTTTACTTATTGGCTTTATTAGCAAAATTAGCAAATTTCTAATAATTCTCAAAATTTTTTCAAAGGAATCAACAATATCAAGAAAGAAATCAACAAAATAATTACGTAAGTTTTTTATTCTGTCAAGAAAAAGAGGGGAATGCCCACGTCCTT